TCGGGTGAATTAGAGAATAGACAGACGTCTGTTGGCATTCCAGCCTTCCTTCTCCTTTCAGGGCCTATCCGAAAGAGGATCGTACCTCTTGGTCGTGAAGGACGAACCCGCCTCCGTGGATATCTTTGCTTTGGAACAAAGCAATTAGAATTAGGCTCGGTCAACTGGAATGTGTATTATCCATATGGGAGATCTTCCAATTGAGGAGATCCATCGACCTGAGACGAAGAGAAAGGTCTATCTATCTTCTTTAGTTATTCAATGAAACCAATGATTCGTTATTGGAGCAGATAGCAACAACCATTTCAGCGGACATGCGTATTTTCCGATGGATTTACATGGTTTCATTAGTAGAAATTGTTTGATGTAGCGAGTAATAGGCTCTTTCGCCGTTCAAGAATTCTTGTTTAGGCAGTTCATATCATCCACACATAGTGATCTAAGATTTCAATTCTTCCATGTTTCAGCAGTAGCATATTGTTCCATGGAGCTAAGGCCAAAAAGATGGAAGAAACAAGTGTTTCCACGACTCTACCATCCGGCCAATTCTGTTCCACTTCATCCCCTTTTCATGGGCACATATCTTTACGGCTAAGGAATGGGGAATCTTTCTCCTGTTACATGAATCAAATGTTTCATTTCATCCGGGAAAAGCCATCTCTTTCTCAACAATGTCTTTGTCATTTGATCCAATAGCGTTCCGTTAGATAGGAACAGATTTGATAAATACTGATAACTCTCGGATAGAGTATTAGAACGAAAAGATCCATTAGATAATGAACTATTGGTTCTAAACCATCTCTGGCGATGAATCAACAATTCGAAGTGCTTTTCTTGCGTATTCTTGATGAACCAGCGTTTATATATAGATGTAGGAGGGTTTGTTTGGGAAGCAATAAGCCCCTTTGACATCTCTTCATCTGCAAAGAATTCTCGACGTGAAAACACAGAGACAGAGGGCTGATCTTTGAATAGGGAAAAGAATGGATCCGCAGGGTCCCAAATGAATTGGCTTGTTCGAAAAAAGCCTTGTTCTTTGGAAGATCTATCTCGTGTCTGGTACTGCATGGTTCCACTCTGCAAGAACTCCGAATCATTCTCTTGAAGCTCATCCTCTTTATGATAAATGATCCATTTGCCCCGAAATGACCCAGTCCAATAGGGAAATCCCAATTCCGTGGGCCTTTCGATACAATCAAATAGATTGCCACAAGGGCGCCATATTCTAGGAGCCCAAACTATGTGATTGAAGAAATCCTCCTCTATCTGTTGCGGATCAAGGGCCCCTTCCCCTTCTTCAAACTCCGATTCGTATTTTTCATATAGAAATCTCTGATCAACGATAGAACAAGATCCATTTTGCATCATATCTAACTGATTCCTTGGTTCGGACCGAAGAAGTAATGTCACTCGATTATTATCAAACTGACTGCAATATTTTTCTGTCCGTGAGGATCCCGCCAGAGCGCCTTCTACTTCTAATAGTAATAATAGTAATAGGCCATGAACTAGATCAGAATCATTCTCAACGAATCCATAAGAAGTGATCCAATCTTTTTCATCGTGTCTGGATGAAGACCAAAGATCTTGAGCGACCGATCCGGCAGAACAACTCAAAAGATAAAGAAGTATCGTGAATTTCTTCATGCTCGTTCCAAGTTCGAAGTACCATTTGTACAAATAAGAATCCCCTCCCTTACATGATTTCTTCTTCATATAGATAGATATAGGATCTATGGGGCAATTACTTAGAAGTACATTTTGTGTAACAGCCCTTCCTATCTGATAGAAAAGGATCCCATGATCCTGAACCGATCTTATCTGGGATCGAAAATCCCAAGTTTTTCTATGAAGAGCTGATCTAATTGTATTAGTTTCTATAATGGATTTCTTCTGTGTAATACTAATCGATAGGGCCTCATTGATAAGTGCTACAAGATCTCGCGCATTGGAACCCATGGTTATGGACCCGAATCCGTTAGTATGGAACATCTTCTTTTCCAAGTGAAATCCCCTAGTATATGAAAGAATGAAAAAGTGCTTTCGTTGTTGTGGAAGAAGAAGCCTTCGTATCTTAATGCATGTATTGAATTTATTCGGAGCTATTAGAGCGGGATCCACTTTTTGGGGAATATGAGTCGAAGCAATAACAAGAATCTTTCCAGTGGAACATCTTTCACAATCCCTGGAGAGATAGTTCTCTAATAGACCGAGGGATAAGTAATTCGACTCATTCACATGCAGATCATGAATGTTTGGAATCCATATTATGCAAGGAGACATTGCTTTTGCTAATTCGAATTGAAGGGTGATATCAAATCGGTCTATTTTCGGCGTCATATACATAGTTAGCACATTCGTCATAGTTAGCAGCTCCGTATCAATATCAAGGTCATCATCACTATCATCAATATCGTCACTATCATCAATATCGATATCGTCACTATCATCAATATCGATATCATCAATAAGATAACCTTTAGGCTTGTCATCCAGGAAC